CGACATCTCGCGGAAAAACAGTATAAATAAAGCAAGAAAAAGGATTTCCATGCATTTTTTTGGATAATACACATTGCGTCGATCAACCAAAATTCGTTTCTTTTTGCTAACTTGATGAATCCATGGGTCTAGAAATTCATTTCGGACAATTGAACCTTCTCAAACTGTTTCTTTTTAAGAACCAAAAAGATTTGTGCCAGAGTAACAGATGCCAAAAAGAACAACAAACCTTGGACACGTAATGGATCTTGAAGTACTATTTCTGCATCTCCCTGACCAAATCCACCCAAATTAGGATTACTTGTTAATGGTTGATCAAGTTTGATGGATTCACCCTCTGAAACAAGAAGTTCTGGTCCTGGAGGTATAATGTCAACCACCGAGTGCCCGTCCGACGCATCAGCTATGGATATTTCATATCCTCCTTTTTCTTTACGTACAATTTTACTTATTATACCCGCAGCTGTAGCATTATAGACTGTATTATTACTCTTGCTTCCATCGGGATAAATCTGACCCCTCCCCCTGTTGCCGCCTACATATATAGGATATTTTAAGAAGTGAACGTCTTTCTTAGTAGCAGGGTCCGGGGAAAGAATGGGAAAGACAATTTCCCTATATTTTTGACCAGGAACGGGACCTATTACAAGAATATTTCTTTTATTGGGGCGATAGCCCTGAAAAGACAGATTGCCCATCTTTTCTTTCATCTCGGGAGAGATACGATCGGGGGGAGCTAATTCGAATCCCTCAGGTAAAATAAGAACAGCCCCCACGTTTAAACCCCCCTTTTTACCATTAGCAAGAACTTGTTTCAGTTGTGAATCATAAGGGATTCGAACAACTGCTTCAAATACAGTATCCGGGAGTACCGCTTGTGGAACCTCAATATCTACTGGTTTATTAGCTAAATGGCAATTGGCACATACAATACGTCCAGTTGCTTCTCGTGGATTTTCATAACCCTGCTGCGCAAAAATAGGATATGCATTTGAAATAGATGTCCGAGTTATTACATATATCATGATCAATACGGAAATAGATCGAGTTATCGGTCCCTTTACCCAAGAAAACTTATTTCTATTTTGCATGGTCCAATTATTGATCCCGGAAATTTCTACAATAAATTAGGTAGGTAGCTAGTCTAGTTCCCTATCCACTATTCTGTCATTGGGCTGGAATAATTGTACTAGAATATAGGAGGAATCAAATCCCCTGTACGGGTAGAAGTATAAAGTGAGTCAGATTCAAAATGGTTTGTTTATGTACAAAGTCACATTATGGTTTGATTCATATCAGCGGATCAAATGAGTTCTTCATTCATTCATTGAATGATAAATCACTACAAGTGAAGGAGATACACGATTTAAATAAAGGAAGATCCAATATTTAAAAATTGTATCTAGAATGACTGGAAAAGTCGAAACAAGACCAGATATAATTTGATCATTATGAGCAAATCCAAAATCTTTGTAGACCAAACCAATCATTAGTTCCCAACCATGGGGCGAGTGGAATCCAATACATAAATCCGTTAATAAAAGAATAGAAAAAGCTTTTATTGTGTCGCTTAAGTTATAGAGGAATTCCTGAACCCAAGAATTCAGAATAACGAGTTCTTCATTACACAGAATAGAATAACCGCTTAGAATAGCGAAACAGATTATATTTGCCAAAAAATGCAAAATAATATGGATATGCTCTTCATTTTGTATTTTCACCAATTTGATAGTTTCCTTGTTGATTCCTATACGAAGCTTTTTTAGCTGTCTTTCGGGGTACTCCTTTATCAGTTCGTCTAGCAGAAGTAGTTCTTCTAATTCTATGAATCGTTCTAGAACGTTTTTTTCTTGAATATCATTCAAAAAAGTTTCGGATTGCCTGGTATTCCACCAATGAGTAACCCAAGGTTCCAGACTTTTATTAAATGAGAGAGAGATCCACCACGGCAAAAACACTATAGATGCAAGATATGGAAGCGGAGTCAATGCTTTCTTTTTTGGCACTTTGAATCTGTTCTGTGAATTGTTAATGAACCTACTTCATTCGTAAACTCCGTCTGATCTGATATTTCTATGAAGCATGAGTTCTATAAAAAGGTATGGAACCTGTGGATCTATTCCCTCTTTTTTGATCGTTTAGTCCTCATATCCAGAAGATAACTATATATATATATAACTAACTATATCTATATAGTTAGTTAGAATGAAAAGGTCCCTTTCGAGTGAAGAAATGATCCAATATTGTTCCAGATAGATATTTCAATGGATCCAATTGATCCAATTGTCGCTTCATTTGTTTCTTTCGATGAATGCCTGAAAGTCCACTTACTTCACTTAAAGAAGTAATGAATAGTATTCGGATTTCGAGACGAACGAAAGAAATCCCCTTGGTTAATCAATAATTTCAAAATGTTTCACTAGTAACCTACACCACAGGAGTCGTTTAGGGGGTATTTCTGACGAATATTGATGATAAAATCCGAAATGGACGCGGAAACGAGAGAAAAATTGGATGTTTATGAGAGATCAAATCGTTTAGTTATCAAGGAACAAAAGAAGGTATAAAAAGAAAGATCTCTTGAAAAAGGAGAGAGAATTTATGAGAGATAATCCATCTCCATATAACGTATTAAAACGACGTATTGATTGAACAAAGTATTGCCCTAAAGGGAGGAATTCTGTACAGTATTCCGAAACGTTCTGCTCTTATATGTATGATGAATACAATACATACTTATTTGACTTTATACTAGTCTAAAAAATAGAGTTCCATATGATGCATAAAAAATCCTTTTGGTTAAAAAAAAAGGCGTCTTATTATGGTTCTTCTATATACGTCTGCTTGCTTTATTCTATGGGCCGCGGAGGTATTGTATTACCAACGGAACGGGGGAGATAGAATCTAACATGGTTTGCTCGAATAAACAAATAAACTTCAGCTCTTAAGGGAGGATTTCTGAGTTCCTTTCCCCATACTGAAAAAATATTCATTATTCGGTTCATTTCAAAATACTTCAATTGGTACGCGCAAAAAATAGGCCGATTCCGCAGCTTTTTGTTCAATTTCTCGTGGAGTTAAATTCTCATCAGTACGGGTCAAGGGAATGGCCCCCTGGCCTCTGATGTCCATATAAAGGACACGACGAGGATAAATACCCCCCTTAACTTCCATTCTGATGGACTGGATATCTCTCATAAAGACTCGTAGGAAGATGCGACGATTTATTCCAGGGAATCCCCAACGAAAAATACACACGATTCCTTCTTTTCTATCGAATCGATCATAACCACTACCTACATTCCACAAAATTGTGGACCACAAATAAGAACTAATGAACAGACCTGCAATCCCATAGAAAGACATCACGACCCCTTGGGGGAAAAAAAGGATTTGCTGAGATGGGAATAGGGATATGATATTCCGACCAAGATAACTGGAAATTCCAACCAATAAGAATCCTAGCGAGCCTAAAAAAAGGATACAGGCCCAGCAGAAATTACTTGTTTTTCGAGACCCCGTTATTAGTTCTATCCATATACGTTCTGATCGCCAGTTCATACTAGATCCAGTTGTATTCTATTGAAATTGAGAGAATAAGCTAAGCCAAATGAAATGGATTTGACTTTCTTATACTATTTTTTTTTTGCTCTCGAAGTAACTCTCATCAGCTAGCACTATTATCATGTGATCCATTAGGGGTAATTCATCAAATTGGTTAGAAGTAAAATAAGAAAATACCCTTCATATGATTCTACTATGTATATCTACATAACATATAGATAAACCTACTTTATATCTACGACCCGCTGATTTCTTTTTTGAAAACAGTTATACCTGTAGATACTTGATTCATATATCATGTATCTACACGAAATGCATAACTGCTTTTTTTGTTTGTGTTCGGAAGGAGCTACATGTCGTACCATATTCTACGAAATCCATATCTATATTATGATCCAAGCCCAAGCGATCCAATAAATTGATGAGATTTAGTTACATCAAATCTAAACGATCTTGTTTTTTTGAACATGAAGAAATAAAGACACCATTGCAATTGCCGGGAATACTAGGCCTACTAAAGGCACAAAAATAGAGGGTAAGTTGAGATCTGTCATAGAACGGGTGCCTCGATTAAATATTTGTACCTGTTATGTTATAAAGATATCTTATAATAAGTATATTATAAGTATGATAAGTATATCATAAGTGCAAGGAATGTAGAACTAAATAAGTGTGCCTATTCACCTTTCTACACGAGATAGGTGTATGATAATCTATTTTTTTTTTTAATAGTTCTCCCTCCCTTAATCTTCTAATAAATAAATAAAATAAAATAAAAAAATAATAATAATAAAGAGTTTTTATTATGAGTTCCCCAAGGATTCGTTAGGATCCAATCTAACACAACGGAGATTCCTAGTCCAAAATGTGGGTTCTCGGGAGATATAGAAATATGCAACACTTCGATTAGAAATTTTCATTATTCTAATTTTTTTGATTATTCTATATCTTAATATGTAATAAGGGAACAGAGAATTCCTTTTATTTTCCTAATTCATTCTATTCCCCTAAAAGAAGAATTCACCCTTCCCTTGTTAATATAGGGGGTTCCTGATTACTAAGCAGTAGTACTGTACTAAAATAAGGGATAGGAGAAAAATAGATTCGATATAGATTCGATCTGGAAAAAAAAAAGAAAAGTCATTATCCAAAACTTCTGATTTGATTATCACTATAGAACTGTGCACTTATGTAACCAAAGAAAACTCCACTCTTCTTATTGTTACTTTTATTCCGATGAACTCCAATTCGTTGCAAATACTTGAGTCTAGTGCTTTGAATTTTGATTCAAAGGAAAGAAACCGTGTAGCTGAAATAACTCACTCAGAACACTTTTTAAAGGATTACGTGGTACGATTAGATCGAATAAGCCCTTCTGGAATAAATACTCAGCCGCTTGTGAACCTTCGGGTACTGTTTTATTCAATGTTTGTTCA